GGGGGATATTTTCATCTATTTTGTATCAGTTTGGCGGCATGGCCGAGTGGTAAGGCGGGGGACTGCAAATCCTTTTTCCCCAGTTCAAATCCGGGTGTCGCCTGATCAACACAAGACTAAAAAATCCTTAGTCTCTTCTACTGATATAACCCAACGAATTATTCTCCAGGGGGGGGCGGCTTTTGATACTTCTTTTATTCTAAACATCTGTAGAGGGCTGTAAATACTTGCGCCAAGGATTCACCAAAAGAAAAGATTAGAGTGATCGGTAAGTCTTGATAGCCCTTCCACTACTACTGTAGTGTCTACTTGAATTAGATTGGCACTTTTTTTATTTTCTTTTTCTATTCAGTAACCTTAGTCCTAGTCAAGACTAGACTAGTTTATGATTACAGAATCGGGAGAGGGTAAGGATTAGATCAAATGGGGAATGGAGGTCTGTGATTGTGATGGATAGCGATCCGTCTTGATTCCCTATTTTTATGCCTTTTATTTAGGAAGGGCGAAAAAATAAACACTGGATATTTTATTATCTTACATGTTCTATTAGTAACATCCCCTCGATACTTGGAAGGACGTCACTACCTGTTGTTATTTTGCTTGGGCTTAATGTTTCCCGATTCTACTATAAATCATATTAAGAATAAATGGGTTTAGTGAATTAGTTTATCAATAGTGTTGGTGCAGAACACCCCCCCCTTTTTTTTGACTCTGCACCATTGATTCCACTATTATTAGTGAGCAATAATGGAATAATTCCTGCATATTCATAGAGATAGGGGACACAAGTCACATGGATATAGTAAGTCTCGCTTGGGCTGCTTTAATGGTAGTCTTTACATTTTCCCTTTCACTCGTAGTATGGGGAAGAAGTGGACTCTAAGGGTACTACGAAATTGAGTTCGCTTTTTTAACTATCTAATACTAAAAAAAAAAGAGTATGGTAGAAAGAAAAGAGTCATATATTTCTTTCTACCATACTATCCGATCTCATAGAATACTGCGGATTCTAGTCCGCTCATTTCATTTAAGACGAAAAGAAAAAGAAAAAAGGGAATCCTTGCTAAGAACTCCGAAGTCAAGTTTCATTCAACTTAATTATTTTGACTGACTGTTTTTACATATATGATAAGTAAAAAAGCAGTAGGGACTAGAATGAACAGTGCAGTAGCAATAAATGCAAGAATATTTACTTCCATAATCTCATCTTTCGTTTTTTTTTTACTTCACAATAACTCGGGATTTAATCCCATAGAGATGATAAACCTTTCGCCTGTAAATTCAATGGGATGACATCTCGATGATAATGATATTGACTCGGCCCAATATCGTGACTAACAATATCTGAGCTAGCAAATCGATTCACCGTCCAGAATTGAATAGTATACCATAGGAAGATCTTTTATACATACCGAATCTTTCTAATCAAATAAAAAATGCCTTTTTTTTCATTATTTTTCGAAAAAAACTCTCGCCTTTCGGGTACAAGCATCTGATGAAATATCATCTAACTGTGTTTCCGCTTCCATTGGTTACAAATACAAACAAAGAATCGAGGGGAAATGGCAAGAAGGACAGAGTTAAGTTCTAAATTCGGCTCCGTTTTTTTAATGATCTAAAAATTATGCTCCTTATCCCTCTTTCATCGCCCCTTTCATAGAAAAGTAAAAGTTTTTATTGGGTCTGTCGGGACTGACGGGGTTCGAACCCGCAGCTTCCGCCTTGACAGGGCGGTGCTCTGACCAATTGAACTACAATCCCCAAAAAATAAAAATAAGGTGTTATGGATTAATTTAATCCTTTTGTTATTGCCAAAACGATTGAGAATCCATCGTTCAATGAACAAAAAGAGTCTTTTCGGTTCTTTGCTCTTTTCTTTAGACTTCCAGATCGTGATATGAATCTAGATTATTAAAAAGATCAGCATTTATGAGAACAAAAAAGAGGGGTATATCTGAAAGTTTTTTTCTTATTCTTTCTATAGCTAGCTATAGGATTATATAATGTGATCTTGGCTCAGCGAATCCTTGGGCCGAGCTGGATTTGAACCAGCGTAGGCATATTGCCAACGAATTTACAGTCCGTCCCCATTAACCGCTCGGGCATCGACCCCGGACAAATCAATTCTCAATCTATTGATAATCCATGATCAACTTCCTTTCGTAGTACCCTACCCCCAGGGGAAGTCGAATCCCCGCTGCCTCCTTGAAAGAGAGATGTCCTGAACCACTAGACGATGGGGGCATGCTTGCCCGAACGCCATCATACTATGCTCATAGTATGAACAGTTTGTTGAAATTGTCAATATAAGGATAATATGAAATATATAATATATTTCATAGAAAAAATATGAAGGTATATATTTCTAGGAGTGAGTTGTCTGCCAGAAAAAGGATTGAACTTCATTAAATTTCTCCCACTTTCATTCATTGTTAAGATAAGATGTGATATGCCTATCACACTAAACCAGGAAATTAACAAACGATAAATAAAATATGGA